GAAGGAATTGCCCATATAGGAATTCAAAAAAGAATAGATTTGATTCAGGTCATAATCTATATTGGATTTCCCAATTTCTTAATAGAAGGACGAACACGGGGAATCAAAGAATTACAAATGAATGTACAAAAAGAGTTTCATTCTGTAAACCGGAGACTCAACATTGCTATCACAAGAATTGAAAAGCCTTATGGACAACCTAATATTCTTGCAGAATATATAGCTTTACAATTAAAAAATAGAGTCTCATTTCGAAAGGCAATGAAAAAAGCTATTGAATTAACTGAACAAACGGGTACAAAAGGAATTCAAGTGCAAATTGCAGGGCGTATCGACGGAAAAGAAATTGCACGTGTCGAATGGATCAGAGAAGGCAGGGTCCCTTTACAAACAATTCGCGCTAAAATTGATCACTGTTCCCATACAATTAGAACTATCTATGGAGTCTTAGGCATAAAAATTTGGATATTTGTAAACCAAGAATAAGAAAATAAGAATAATGGACCTTTCTTTATCTGGGCATTCTGCTCATCGATAGAAAAGATTTAGAAACTCTTTTCTTCTTTTTATTTTTTTCTTAATAAAATAAAAACAAACAATTCTAATTCTATAAGGTTGAATAAAAATTTGATTTACCCTTTATTTAATTTAGATTTTAGTATAATTGCTATGCTCAGTGTGTGACTCGTTAATTTTTTCTTTAGAGTTGAGAATTGATATTTAAAAAAAAAATAGGTTGACCCCACTATAAACTTAGTAACTATTAAAACTAAAGAAACTCAAAACTAAGAACCAACTTATTGCTTCGTATTGTCGAGATCCCAAGAAACAGTAACTATATGATTGAATCGATCATATAGTTGTAGCAACTGAAATTCTTTTCATAAAAAAGAAATCAAAATCTGATTATGAATTGTGAAAAAAAAAAAGAGGGATGTGGAAAAAGGAAGGATGANAGAAAGAGAGAANAAAGATCTCAATGANATATGATTCCCATATGTATGGTTTATGAAGAATTACCCCATAAAAAAGGCAGTGTTATAAAGCATCAACATCAATATACAATGACAATAGAATAAGAAATATACAAAGAAAAAATCTAAATAAAATATAAACATAGAAGAAGATATAATAAAAGAATTTAAATTAAAATAATAATCTAAATAATCTAATCAATATGGATAATATAGTCTATTATGTATGTAATAAGATAGAAAAATAGATAATAGAAATAATAGAAAATAGAGAATAATTGAATTGAGCTTCGGGTTAAGAAAAACTGAGGAGATTGACTCGGAAACAAATAACAGATTTTAGATTTTGTTGAGAGCTCCATTGCAGAGTTCAGGCCTAAGCATTAATAGAGAAGCTATGGGAACGATGGAACCTGTGATTACATAGGATTTTCTTTAAAACGAATCAATCCTAATGATTCATTGGGTAGGATGGCGGAATGAACCAAGAAAGAATGGATTTCTTCTGAATAGTCATGAATTGACCCTACAAATGAAGGAGGAAAGAGTCAATATTCGCCCGCGCTTTCTTTATTTAATATTTAATTGAAGAATTTCATTTATTGGATGATTATTGGCGTGATTCAATATAGGTAAAGTAAAATACTTTAGAAATCTTGATAAAAGAAAGAAGCATTATATATAAACAAACACGCCTAGTTATATATACAGCTACCTATGTAACAAATTCAATAAAAAAAATTAGTATATTCTTTCTTTTGATAGAATGAAATACATAAATACATGTGTATATGTAATATTATTGAATCATTTCATTTGCGAGGAGCTGGATGAGAAGAAACTCTCATGTCCGGCTCTGCAGTAGAGATGGATTCAGAAACAACCATCAACTATAACCCCAAAAGAACCAGATTTCGTAAACAACATAGAGGTAGAATGAAGGGAATATCTTGCCGAGGCAATCATATTTGTTTTGGCAGATACGCTCTTCAGGCACTTGAACCTGCTTGGATAACAGCTAGACAAATAGAAGCAGGGCGAAGAGCAATGACACGATATGCGCGTCGTGGTGGAAAGATATGGTTACGTATCTTTCCCGACAAACCTGTTACTGTAAGACCTACAGAAACACGTATGGGTTCGGGCAAGGGATCCCCCGAATATTGGGTATCCGTTGTTAAACCAGGCCGAATACTTTATGAAATGAGTGGAGTATCAGAAACTGTAGCCAAAGCAGCTATGGAAATAGCTGCATGCAAAATGCCTATACGAACTCAATTTGTTATTTCAGAATAGGTAAACAAAAGTAAAAGAAGAAGGAGTATTGAGAATAAAAAAACAACCACGGATTTCTTTATCTCTGGACAGACAATATTTTTTTTTCCATTATCCCTTGCATTGAAATAAGAGATTTCAATAAAAATGATATGATTCAACCTCAGACCCTTTTGAATGTAGCGGATAACAGTGGAGCTCAAGAATTGATGTGTATTCGAATCATAGGAACTGGTAATCACCGATATGCTCATATTGGCGATGTTATTGTTGCTGTAATCAAAGAAGCAGTACCCAACATGCCTCTAGAAAGATCAGAAATAATTAGAGCTGTGATTGTACGCACGTGTAAAGAACTCAAACGTGACAACGGCATGATAATACGATATGATGACAATGCAGCGGTTATCATTGATCAAGAAGGAAATCCAAAAGGAACTCGAATTTTTGGTGCGATTGCTCGGGAATTGCGACAGTTNNATTTTACTAAAATAGTTTCATTAGCACCCGAAGTCTTATAGATGAAAATAGGATATATCCTATCTATATATAGAATATTCAAATATCTGAAATAGATCCGATTAATAGATTGTGTCTCATGCATATACTTTAAATTTCTAATAATTTATTATAATTGAATAATTAAAAAAAAAAAAACAAAAAAGAAGCATGTTGATTATATCAAAATTAGGAGGCACCAATAACTATAGTTCGTCATGGGTAGGGACATTATTGCCGATATAATAACTTCTATAAGAAATGCTGACATAGATCAAAAGGGAAGAGTTCAAATAGTATCTACTAATATCACTAAAAACATTGTGAAAATACTTTTACGAGAAGGTTTTATTGAAAACGTTCGAAAACATCAAGAAAGTCAAAAAAATTTCTTGGTTTCAACCTTACGACATAAAAAGACTAGGAAAAGGAATAAAATGATTTTAAAGTGTATCAGCCGACCCGGTCTACGAATCTATTCCAATTATCAACGAATTCCTAAGATTTTAGGTGGAATGGGAATTGTCATTCTTTCTACTTCTCGAGGTATAATGACAGATCGAGAAGCTCGACTAGAAAAAATTGGAGGAGAAATTTTGTGTTATATATGGTGATTCTCCTGAGGTACCCTAATTTTCTCTCGAACTTACTCTTTGTAAAATAGAGAGGAGAAGTGAATTATAGAACTCTTCCTCTATTAGTTAATACTTAAAGGGGGTTCCCTGGAATGAAAGAACAAAAATTGATTCATGAGGGTTTAATTACTGAATCACTTCCCAACGGTATGTTCCGAGTTCGATTAGATAATGAAGATCTAATTCTAGGTTATATTTCAGGGAGAATCCGGCGCAGTTTTATACGTATACTACCCGGAGATAGAGTCAAAATCGAAATGAGTCGTTATGATTCAACCAGGGGACGTATAATTTATAGACTTCGCAAAAAAGATTCGAACGATTAGATCATTTTTTTAAACATCCTTTTCGTAAGGATATAATTCGAAGTTCAAAAATGCAATAAACTAATTTTTGTTTCCAAAAAAAAATAGATTCAGAATGAAAGTAAGGAATGATAAATATGAAAATAAGGGCTTCTGTTCGTAAAATTTGTGAAAAATGTCGCTTGATTCGTAGGCGGGGTCGAATTATAGTCATTTGTTCCAATCCGAGACATAAACAGAGACAGGGGTAATCCTTCTCAAGTTCTAAATCAAGAACTTTTTAAAAGAAAAACCCATGTACGTGTAAAAAGAAAGAAGAATCAGAAATTTACAGAAAGATACGGGGATATTCATTTCATATGAAAACGAATCCTCTCTTCTTTCTTTTTATTTTATTCTTATGAATATGATCTAATAAAATATGACAAAACCTATAGCAAAAATTGGTTTACGTAAAAATGCACGTATTGGTTCAAATAAGAATGAACGTAGAATACCAAAAGGAGTTATTCATGTTCAAGCGAGTTTCAACAATACTATTGTAACTGTTACAGACGTACGAGGTCGGGTGGTTTCTTGGGCTTCCGCAGGTACTTCTGGATTCAGAGGCACAAGAAAAGGAACACCCTATGCTGCTCAAGCCGCAGCATTTAATGCTATTCGTACGTTAGTTGATCAGGGTATGCAACGAGCAGAAGTTATGATAAAAGGTCCAGGTCTCGGAAGAGATGCGGCATTACGAGCCATTCGTAGAAATGGGATGCTATTAAGTTTCGTACGTGATGTAACACCCATGCCACATAATGGATGTCGCCCTCCTAAAAAAAGACGTGTGTAGAAATAAGAATTCAAGAGATTCCAAGAGAAATAAATGATTCAATGATCTGATCCAATAATCATAAATAAAGAAAATTCATAGTATGGTTCGAGAAGAAGTAGCAGGATCCACTCGAACACTACAGTGGAAATGTGTTGAATCAAGAGTAGACAGCAAGCGTCTTTATTATGGTCGTTTCGTTCTGTCCCCGCTTATGAAAGGTCAAGCCGATACAATAGGTATTGCCATGCGAAGGGCTTTACTTGGAGAAATAGAAGGAACATGTATCACACGTGCAACATCTGAAAATGTGATGCATGAATATTCTACGATAGCAGGTATTGAAGAATCAGTACATGAGATTTTAATAAATTTGAAAGAGATTGTATTGAGAAGTAATCTCTATGGAGTTAGGGACGCATCCATTTGTGTCAGGGGTCCAAAATACATAACAGCTCAAGATATCATCTCACCACCTTCTGTACAAATAGTTGACACGACACAGCATATAGCTAACCTGACAGAACCAATTGATTTGTTTATTGAATTACAAATCAAGAGAGGTCGCGGATATCGTATGAAATCCACAAATGACTCTCACGATGGAAGTTATCCTATAGATATTGTATCTATGCCTGTTCGAAATGCGAATCATAGTATTCATTCTTATGGGAATGGGAATGAAAAACAAGAGATACTCTTTCTAGAAATATGGACGAATGGAAGTTTAACTCCTAAAGAAGCACTTTATGAAGCTTCTCGTAATTTGATTGATTTATTGATTCCTTTTCTACATGCAGAGGAAGAGGACATGAATTTCGAGGAAAGTGAAAACAGATGGAATCTACCCCTTTTTTCCTTTCAAGACAGATTCACTAATCTCAAGAAAAACAAAAAAGGAATTCCATTAACATGTATTTTTATTGACCAATCAGAATTGTCTTCCAGGACCTATAATTGTCTCAAAAGGTCCAATATACATACATTATTGGACCTTTTGAGTCACAGTCAAGAAGATCTTATGAAAATGGAATATTTTCGCATAGAAGATGTAAAACAGATATTGGGCACTCTACAGAAGCACTTTGCAATCAATTTACCTAAGAAAAAGTTTTCATTTTAAATCCATTGGAATTCTTTCATTTTTTAGTTTTTAGAAATAAAAAAGAATAGAATAAGTTTTTCATCTCCGACACGGTCCATATATTTGCAGAATAGATCATAATAAGATTGATGTATCTAAGGAAGATCCCTTTCTGGATCTTCCTTAGATACATATGTCGTGGTATTGAATGAACGGTTTAATCAATTTGGAAAAGACCTAAAGTTAGGGATTTCTCAATAGGTAAAGTTGCTCCAATACCTAACCAAAGAGCTACTGCGGTACCAATCAAAAAGACTGTTGTAGCTACTGGACGACGAAATGGATTTTGGAATTTATTGACATTCTCCAAAAAAGGTACTGTCAATAATCCTATTGGTACTGAAACCATTAAAAGAACACCCAATAACTTATTGGGTACTGTGCGAAGTATTTGAAATACGGGAAAGAAGTACCATTCGGGTAATATTTCCAACGGAGTTGCAAATGGATCCGCCGGTTCACCGATCATTGACGGCTCTAGAACTGCTAAGCCCACATTACATGCAATAGTGCCTAGAATTACTACTGGAAAGATATATAAAAGATCATTGGGCCATGCGGGTTCTCCATAATAATTATGTCCCATCCCTTTAGCCAATTTAGCTCTTAATACAGGATCATTCAAATCAGGTTTCTTTGTTATTTGGATAGGTGAATTCTTGTGGATCCATCCCCCAAAGGAACCGGACATGATAATTTTTTATCATCCGGCTCGAGCAAGAATCAAAAGAATCACAGAAATAGATCCATAGAACATAAATAGGTCCATAGAAGATCTATATTTCATACATATCTACATATATAATGTAGAATGACTCTATGTAAGAAAAGATTTATCAAATTCCATTTCCCCGAGTTTCAACGATTCATTATTCATTGCAAAGAATTCAGTTCTGGCAACAAGGAAATGCTCAATATCCAAGTCGGCTTACAAATTCAATCATGATCAAGTGCTTTTTGGATTGTCTCATGTCTTTTGGTTGGTATTTATCCCCACAACATCTCGATTGTATTACATACAAAAATACAAAGTTTTTACTTGTTACTAATAAAGTCTAGCCCCTGTTCTTCTTTAGATCCTTTATTTAACTCCGATAGTATCATAGATCAGGGTCGATGCAGAGGAAATGAATGCATCTACATACTATAAAAAGCTTACTAAGATTAGTATCAAATTAATATAATACGAAATACTAATACTATCAATTAATTATAAGAAAATTACTAAAAAAAAAAGAAAAATCAAACAAAGTGAATAAATAGAACATTGGATCATTATTCTAGGGATCTTACGGAGCCTGTTCATGCATGACATGATTCGGGTATGATCATAGAAAATATTCTCCTCAAGCGAACCGGCCTATCCTATGCTACATAAAGGAAAGGGACTGACGTGATGGTTGGATGCGGAGACACATTGGGTTGTGAATTCCAACGTGGCGGATCAAATCATATATCTGCATGGACCAATCAATAGTTCAAGTCACACACTCCCATAATCCATCCTCTTTTAGGAAAATATACTTCAACTATTCGATTCGTACCAAAGAAACAATACTTCAGAGTTGAATAGAAGTATCCAAATAACATGCCTTATTTTTAAATAATCCATATTTGTAGCAATGAAAGACTCTTGTTCCTCTCCGATATGATAAATTACAAATATCTATGATCTGCCTTCTCTATAAAGGACCCGAAATACCTTGCTTACGTATCATTGGAAAGTGCATTAACATAAATACGGCAGTAAGAAGAGGCAATACAAAAGTATGTAAACTATAAAAACGAGTCAAAGTGGACTGGCCCACACTAGCACTTCCACGTAATAATTCTACCAAAGGTGATCCTATTATAGGAATAGCTTCAGGCACGCCTGTTACAATTTTTACTGCCCAATAGCCAATTTGGTCCCGGGGTAAGGAATAACCAGTTACGCCAAAAGATGCGGTCAATACAGCCAGAACCACCCCTGTAACCCAAGTTAATTCGCGGGGTTTTTTAAAACCACCCGTAAGATACACACGAAATACGTGCAAGATCATCATTAGAACCATCATCATACTTGCTGACCATCGATGAACTGATCGAATTAACCAACCAAAGTTGGCCTCAGTCATTATGTATTGAACAGAGGAAAAAGCCTCTGTAACAGTTGGACGATAATAAAAGGTCATAGCAAAACCCGTAGCTACTTGTACTAAAAAACAAGTAAGCGTAATCCCCCCTAGACAATAAAATATGTTGACATGAGGAGGAACATATTTACTAGTTATATCATCTGCAATCGCTTGAATCTCGAGACGTTCCTCGAACCAATCATATACTTTATTGAGATAGGTAACAAGAAAGACTCCCCCTCTGAGAGCCGTATATGAGAATTTCATCTCGTACGGCTCAAGCCGAAACACACAAATACTGGTTTCAACGGATATGGAATAGAGAGTTTCAAACTTCTTGTGGCTTAGCCGCTTGACTCGATTTGACCCAAAGATACGAAGTAATAAAAATCCGGAATCTCTTCTTTGTGATGATAATGCCAAGAAATACAATCTCAAGTTGGCTCCTCCATCTTTCTTTATGTTAATCGTGATAGGCCTCTTGAATCTTCTATTCCCTATCTTTTTTTTTATAGGAATTCTCTTGTTGAAACCCTATGAATCAATTTAAACCTCAGATTCATACTAGAACCACGATGATATAAGAAAACCAAAGCTAAACTCAAAGGTTTTCTGAGTAAAAACCATTTGATCATCACTTCTTTCTTCAATGAATGTAATAACTCAACAAAATATAGAGAAAGAGGCTTCTTTCGGAAGTATGAAGGAAAAAATTGTTTGATTTAGAAAAGACCTATTTCCATTTTTTTTAATCCGGTTGCGAGGTCTGAATAATAGATATGAATCATAGTTCAAATATTTCTTTTCTTGATCTATTCTATATAGTCCGTGCTCCAGAGACTAGAATAAATATCTGACGAGGTAGAATCATCTTGATAGAGATGACAGGTCCATTCTCTGTATTATCAATAGGATCAATTCTAACAAGTCACACGCTCATATTCCGGAAATGAAATATCGAAACAAATAAATTTCACGATCGAACTACCAGAATGGTCTATAAATCCAAGTCTTAGGTAATCTTAAGTTGAAGTATTAAGTATTTTAAGCATTAAGTAAGTATAAGTAAAATAATCTTTTTTGATTGAAAAACTAGGACTTACTAGTTTTTATGAACTAATTAACTGAAATTCCATCCAGTAAAACAGATGAATTATAAATTTCTAAAATAATAGATAGAAATATTGCAAATAGAGCCATTGCAATTCCCATAAGTGGTGTAGTCCCCCACCCTGGAGCTACTTTTCCATATTCCGAATTCAATGGTTTCAATAAACTCCCTATGCCAGTTCGTCTTGGCCCAGATCTAGAACTACTCTCAACGGTTTTTGTAGCCATAAATCCTCTTTCATCATGGGTTGAAATCTGTTGACTTTGTATACCATTCCGTTGTAGTTGTAAATAAACGACATTATCGTGATCCTTTGTGATCTTGAAATTATCGAAAAAATGGAAACAGCAACCCTAGTCGCCATCTCCATATCCGGTTTACTTGTAAGCTTTACTGGGTATGCCTTATATACCGCTTTTGGGCAACCCTCTCAAAAATTAAGAGATCCCTTCGAAGAACATGGGGACTAGTTGAAGTAATGAGCCCCCAATATGAATATGGGGGCTCATTACTTCAATGGAAATAATGAAAAATCATTTCATTTTTTTAGTTGGAACTTTAGGTGGTTCTCGAAAAAAGATAGCGAAAAAAATGATCCCTAAAGTCGAAACTAAGAGGAATGTATAAACCAATGCTTCCATAGATTCGATCGTGGTTTACAATTATAGCTTCCACACCTATTCATTAATAAAAGAAAAAAAAATAGAGGCAAAAGATGGCAAAGGGATTTTGTATCAGACTACTTGTCTCCTTGTAGTCGGATCTCCAAGTTTTTGGAATGCTCCAAATTCCACTTGAGCATCCAAATCTGGATCAATACCAGCAAAAACATCTCTGAACAAGGTTCTGCCACCGTGCCAAATGTGTCCGAAAAAGAAGAGCAAAGCAAACGTAGCATGCCCAAAAGTGAACCAACTCCTTGGACTGCTACGAAAAACACCATCGGATTTCAAAGTAGCCCGGTCTAATTCAAAAATTTCACCTAATTGGGCACGTCTAGCATATTTTTTCACAGTAGCAGGATCACTATAAATGACTCCATTGAGTTCGCCACCATAGAATTCAACAGTTACCCCTACTTGTTCAACACTATACTTGGATTCTGCCCTTCTAAAAGGAACATCGGCCCTCACAATTCCGTCTCCATCTACCAAAACTACCGGAAATGTTTCAAAAAAGGTAGGCATACGACGTACAAAGAGTTCGCGCCCTTCTTTATCTCTAAATACGGGGTGCCCTAACCACCCAACAGCTATTCCATCCCCGTTATCCATTGAGCCTGCTCTGAATAATCCCCCTTTCGCCGGATTATTACCAATGTAATCGTAAAAAGCTAATTTTTCGGGAATTTTAGACCAAGCTTCCGATAAGCTCAGATTTTCGGCCAGCCCGGCCCCAACTCTTCGATATATTTCTTGCTGGAAGTACCCCTGATCCCACTGATAACGAGTGGGGCCAAATAATTCAATTGGAGTAGTTGCTGAACCATACCACATAGTTCCAGCAACAACGAAAGCTGCAAAAAAAACAGCAGCAATACTACTGGAAAGCACAGTTTCAATATTACCCATGCGTAATCCTTTATATAGACGTTGAGGCGGACGGACACTAAGATGGAATAGACCCGCTAATATGCCCAATGTACCTGCTGCAATATGATGAGAAGCTATTCCCCCCGGAACGAAAGGATCAAAACCTTCCGCACCCCACGCTGGATTTACAGATTGTACTTTTCCAGTTAGTCCATAAGGATCAGATACCCATATTCCAGGACCATATAAGCCTGTTACATGAAATGCACCAAAGCCAAAGCAAGCGACTCCTGAGAGAAATAAATGAATTCCAAAGATCTTGGGCAAATCCAAAGAAGGTTTTCCTGTACGTTCATCACAGAATATTTCTAGGTCCCAATACACCCAATGCCAAATAGCTGCCAAGAAGCACAAGCCAGAAAACAAGATATGTGCCCCTGCCACGCCTTCATAACTCCAAATGCCCGGATTCGTTATAGTTCCTCCCGAGATACTCCAACCCCCCCACGAATTGGTTATTCCTAAACGAGTCATGAAGGGTATAACGAACATGCCTTGTCTCCACATTGGATCAAGAACAGGGTCAGAGGGATCAAAAACCGCTAATTCATATAGAGCCATCGAGCCGGCCCAACCAGAAACTAGAGCTGTATGCATTATATGAACAGAAAGTAATCGACCGGGATCATTCAATACAACAGTATGAACACGATACCAAGGCAAACCCATGTAAATACCCCTTTCTGAAAAAGAAATAGACATTATGTAACTTTATCACATTGGAAAAGACTAGACCGTGTATTTCACCTGTTCGGTAGATTTTGTATAGGAAAGGGTTAATATTTATTTGTATTCCCTTCTTTTATTTTTCATAAAATAGAATAGAAAGAATTTGAAATAGAAAGAGAAGGGACCAATTCTCTTTCTTTCTATTTAGAAGAACAAAGAGAAACAGATCTTATTCTATACCCGATAAGTACCAATACGCAATGTTAGGATTTTGAGGGAAAAAATGCATAGATACTCTTTTAGAATTCGAAATCATTCGAACAATTGGCTGATCCGATCGATCCCGTTCGTTACAATCTTTCTTTATTCATTCTGTCTTCCTCTATGAACCTTCCAGTCCTATATATAAAGTCTATATCTATAGACTAATATTCTAAATTAGAATCTATATACTTAGATAGAATAGAATTCTATCTAGATAATAATATTAAGTTCTATTTTATTGATAGAATATAGATAGAATCTATATATATATAATATATAAGAATATAAGATTCTAAATATAAATAGAAAGAAGATTAAAAGATAGAAAAAGAGAATAGATAATAATAATAGAGAATATTAGATTAGAATAGTAGAATAGAGAAATATTTTAATACTACTATTTTAATACTACTAATACTAATATTCTATATATAAGATAGAAAAAAAAATATATATATTCTATAATCCTATAAATATATATATTCTATAATCCTATATATACTATCCTATATATATATATATATATATATATATATATACCAATATATATATATATATAGAAATAGAAATAGAATAGAAAAATATAGAAATAGAATAGAAAAATAGAAAAGAAAGAGAAAAAATGATGAAGACAATAAAACCATTGTTACGTTTCCATATTAAAGTAAAGTATAGTACTTCATTTTTTTTCTTTATCTTAATGCCCATTGGTGTTCCAAAAGTACCTTTTCGGAGTCCTGGAGAGGAAGATGCAGCTTGGGTTGACGTATAGTGCGACTTGTCAGACATATCGGTCATATGGTATTTCCCCGTTATCTCCCCCGATCGAGTATTCTCTGTTTCGCCCAATCCAATAAATATATATATTCAATATTGTATTGATTGAACCATCAATAATTTGGAGCGTGAAGCACAAAAATTCCTATTGGGGATCAATATTATCAATTAAAATAATTGATGGTTTACTTGGACTGATAAAATAAAGTATCCAGGCTCCGTTCAGAAAATACCAAATTGGAAATGGTAAGAGTAAAAGTAATAGAATGGGAGTGTAAATGTAGTGATATAAATAAGAAATATTCAATAAAGAATATAAAAATAAAATAGAAATTGAATTAAATTATTAATAAATTATGAGATTCATTAGTAATTAAATAGAATATAATATAACTTACTATAATAGAACTATAATAGAATCTATTATGTAGTATGTAGAATATATGATGATTACACGATTACCACTTGTATCATAGACTATTATTCATAGACTATTATTAGACTTACCATATGGATAATCTCAAACTACTTACCAATGGAGTAGTATGATGAATACATCAAATATTTTGGGGAAAGGTATGAAACAATTAAAAAAAAAAGAAGTGGTACTAGAATCATTTGACCTATATGCGCAAATGGAATTCGGGCAAATCTTCCCCCGGAGTAGAACAAGAACCTAAAAGAATTGAAAGGCCCATTCAGGAACAAGAAAATTACATCGTAATTTGAATTTCGATGAAACAATACATCAATGAGAAGTTAGTTAAATAAGTTCATAAAATTCTTTTTGATTTTCTACATTATAGAATATAGGGAAGGAGGGCAAAACTCATGTGAAAAAAAAAAAAGAAATAGGATTGGAATCGACACATTGATTTTTTTTTCAATTCTTTCGAACCGTATGCATCCAAAGGTGCACGTACGGTTCCTCAGGGATACAAATTTGCCCTAATCAACCGACTTTATCGAGAAAGATTACTTTTTTTAGGTCAAGAGGTTGATAGCGAGATCTCAAATCAACTTGTTGGTCTCATGGTATATCTCAGCATAGAAGATGATACTAGGGATCTTTATTTGTTTATAAATTCTCCAGGCGGATGGGTAATACCAGGAATAGCCATTTATGATACTATGCAATTTGTGTCACCGGATGTACATACAATATGTATGGGATTAGCCGCTTCAATGGGATCTTTCATTCTGGTCGGAGGAGAAATTACCAAACGTCTAGCATTCCCTCACGCTTGGCGCCAATGAGTTTTTTTATTTGAGAAAAAAAAAAAAAGAATACTATGCCTTCGCTGTATCGAATATGAATCAAATAAAGAATAAGTAATAATAGCATGGCACTTCGAGTTCGATATTAACAAACCATTATTGTTTTTTTTTCTAACATGAGATTTTGTATCGAGATAGTAGTATGAAATAAGGGTTATTCCCAATTTGATTTTATGTGTCAAGCAAGAGTCAATTTTAGCGTCACAAACCATTATTCTTCCACACCAGAAGTCTCTTTCTTCTTTTTATGTTATGAGAGAAAGAGTCAAAAAAATGGAAAAAATCATTTTCTCCTTCTTGGATCATATCAAAAAGAAACTTTGGGATTGCTAAACCACAGACGAGATAAATATATAAAGCAACAGAACCATCATAGTATCTTTTTAACTACTACGAAAGGAAGGGTGGTAAATGGATCATTTAATGATTTGGATCGGATAGGTTCTATTTCTTCTTTTCGATAGAATTTCTTCTATCGAAAAAATAAATTCCATTACAGAGCCGTATGCAATGTACAAAAGATGCCCGTACGGTTGTTTAATTCTATTCTTTCTTGTTATTTTGATTCCCCCTTACTTTAACCCAATCATGCAATATATAGATAGAAGAACCGTTCATGATGTTATATCAATATCATCAGGGTTATGATTCACCAACCTGCTAGTTCTTTTTACGAGGCACAAGCAGGGGAATTTATCCTGGAAGCAGAAGAACTATTGAAGCTTCGCGAAACTCTCACAAAAGTTTATGTACAAAGAACGGGCAACCCTTTATGGGTTATATCCGAAGATATGGAAAGGGATGTTTTTATGTCAGCAACAGAAGCCCAAGCTCATGGCATCGTTGATCTTGTAGCGGTCGAAAATGAAAATACTGGGGATTCCATATAAATATACGAAATACGAATTCCTTTTAAAAATTCAAATTTTCCGTGTGAATAGAAATCATTCATAATCATCAACCATCAGGTTAAGATCGATCTAAACCAACCCGCTCTATTCTATCTAGAATGAGATTCTATAGACACGCCATGCCAACCATTAAACAACTTATTAGAAACGCAAGACAGCCAATAAGAAATGTCACGAAATCTCCCGCTCTTCGAGGATGTCCTCAGCGTCGAGGAACATGTACTAGGGTGTATGTGCGACTCGTTCAGTTCAGATCATGAGTTTGAAGAAATGAAAAGATTTTTTCCAGTACCAACAACCACTACCAATGAATTAGTATAGATAGAGTGGAAGACGGCCTTTTAATTGACTAGTATCTAAAAATGAAGATCTATCATCTACCTAATTATGTTATGAATTTATGGTTTCTATTGGTGCAAATCCAATCACTCCGTTTGAGATGAGAAGGAATTCTCCATTGGTAACAAATAGTTATCCATTAAGCGGAGGAAAAAGGTTATGCTCCTATTCCTTTTCTTGAAAAAACGGACTAACAGGGTCAGCTACCTAGCCAACTTTCAGAATTAAATGCCGTCACTGTATGGATAGCTTTTTTGTGAAAAGGACTATTACTTTAGAATTAGAATTGAAAAAAGAATTCTAATTGAAAAATGGATGGGTAGAGCCAAAGAGTGTGAACTATACAAGTTCACAATAAAATTTGATGAAATGAAAGAAGAGGCTCCGGTGTATAGAGAGGACCTCACCGTTTCAGAAGTTGCCATAGAAACGAGAGAACCCACTATTCTTTTTTCTTTAGTAGCAGTCGGATTTATTATTTCCAGGCGAGATACCTTGAAGAAAGAAAAAATCGTGGTTGGGAAGGTCATAGTCGCAGAAGCCATTGGAATTTATATTTTATATATCGGAAGAATCCGTTTTGCTATTAATCGACCGGAGGAAAAGGATGACTGAAAGAAGAGAAATCAATTAGTTATTCAAGAAAGTTTCATTTNATTCAATGACCAGAGTTAAACGAGGATATACAGCTCGGAGACGTCGAAAAAAGATTCGTTTATTTGCATCAACCTTTATAGGGGCTCATTCAAGACTTACTCGAACAACTACTCAACAAAGAATGAGAGCTTTAGTTTCCTCTCATCGAGATAGGAGCAGGAAAAAGAGAGATTTTCGTTGTTTGTGGATCACTCGGATAAATGCGGTAACTCGTGAGGATAGACTATTCTATAGTTATAGCCTATTTATGCACAATCTGTACAATAGACAATTGCTTCTGAATCGTAAAATACTTGCGCAAATAGCCCTATCAAATAAGAATTGTTTTGATATTCTTTCAAATAAAATCATCAATCAAAAAGAAAAAAAAAAGACAAATCAAATAAAAGAATTTTAATAGAATCTATTATACAGGAAACAAGAATGATTGAAACAGGATTTCCCGGAGAATGGACTCCGGGAAGATAGAAGAAAAAGAAATTCAGATTTGAGTAGTAGGAATAAACGAACATCTTTCAAGAAAAAAAGATTTCTTCCCCATTTTTCCTTTTTTAGAATACAGGAAGAAGATCCGGATTCTAGTTTTTTTTTGAGCAAAACATTAATATGAGCTTGAGTTCCAATTGGAGTTTTGAGGAGTCTATTTATTTATTTTTGGTTCTAGGACCAGTAGTTCTAGGGATCGACTCCACTCTCTCCAATTGTTTCTCATTATTACGAAAAGGTAACAAAGATAAAATACGAGCTTGTTTTATAGCAATAGTAATTAATCGTTGTTGTTTTAAGGTCAACCTATTCGTCCGTCTAGATAAGATTTTTCCTTGTTCACTAAGAAATCGACTAATTAAACTCATATTTCTATAATCGATTCGATCCCCCGATCCAATTGGGGGTAAACGCCTACGAAAAGATCGCTTGGATTTACGAAAAGGTTGTTTGGATTTATCCATGGTTTAGTTATTCCTTGTTTGTTTCTTCCTTCTATAGAAAATATTCTATAAAATAGAATCCTCTTTTTTTTTCTTATTCATTTAAGATTTGACCAAGATAGGATTTGGTTTGTATTATATATGTTAAGATGTAAGGTTCTTACTCTTCCCGCTACTTGGAAAAATCACACACGCATTCCGTTCCATCTATTTCTTTATTTCCCCATGAATAGTATACTTTTGACAATAGCGACAAAATTTTCTAAATTCTAGTCGATTGGGTGTATTGTGTCGATTCTTTTGAGTAATATATCTAGAAATGCCCGGCGATTCTTTATTGACACCCTTTCGAACACAACAGGTACATTCCAAAATCACTATAATTCTAATATCTTTACCCTTGGCCATGAACCTCCTTTTCATTTTGGATCGACTTCACTTTATAACTCTCTTCATTTTATTTTTGATCCGAACCAAATAAAAAGAAAATAAAAAAAGAATCTATATTCTATATCTATACTATATTAATAAAAAATTAATAAGAGTTACTAACTAGAAATGGGATTTGTAAAGATTTTCTTTTTCGAATTATTAGAATTTGAATAACTTCGAAGTACTATAATCTAAAATAGAATTACTATGAATTACTCTAATATTCATTACTATAATTATAAAGAAAAAGATTCATATTCATTAAAAGAAGAATATTAAGAATATTGTAATAATTAATTAATACAATTTTTTCTAACTAGGAATTATTCCTATCCTAATCTCAGTATTTTCTTCTTTCTATGTTAGAATTTCGCGTCCCTAGACTGAATCCACATTTCCATTTCTTTTCCCCAAAATTCTATCGTAGATTCACTGTATTTTGACTAAGGTTCAATACACTCTTTCTCTTTCTTTTTTTTTTAGGATAGGAAAGAAAAAAGGAGCAAAATTGGAGCCATGTTACGTAGAATTGTATCTCAAATCTTCTTCATTTTTTCACAGATCAATACAAGAATTCAATCAAGATGAAAAAAAGGGGAATGACAAGGCATCTGGAAATAAACGATTAATTTCTATCAATAGACCTGCTAAAGACCCAAACCATAGAGTGGTTAGCACAGGGGCCGTTGAGAGATATGTTTTTATATCTCGCATTTCAAATCCTCCTTCTTCTTTTATTTTCTATTTTTTGATTATTTCTTTTCATTCTTTATTTGTATTGTATATTGTAATACATATATAGTCCTAGTTCGATATTCTAATTCGAATATATAGATCATAGATAACCCGATATTTTAGTTCAAGATCATTTGTTTTTGCTTGAAATGAAATTAGAATTAGGAATTACTAACTAAAATGCATATGTACAATGACCCAGCAGATTCCATTTTGCCGCCCCTTAAAAAAAAAATGACAAGAACATTTTCTACCTATCTATATAGGTAGAGCAAAAAAGAAGGATGTGGAAAACAAGACATGGATTTTATACAATGATAGACATAGACACTGTACAACAATTTTGAAAAGGGATGTAGCGCAGCTTGGTAGCGCGTTTGTTTTGGGTACAAAATGTCACAGGTTCAAATCCTGTCATCCCTACCTATTCTTTCTCCTATGGACAGTTACAAGGGATTTATTGAGTAAGATCGGGAAATTTTGGACATAATCTTTCATTTTTACATACGATATGTAAAAAAGACCCCTCGGGGGTAAAAAAATCCTTTTCTTTACAATCGTATCTACTGTTCTATATCTACTGTATTATAGGATATAAGAAAGCGCTCTTAGTTCAGTTCGGTAGAACGCGGGTCTCCAAAACCCGATGTCGTAGGTTCAAATCCTACAGAGCGTGATTCCGTTTATGTTATGTCGAATTACAATGAAATAACTTAACAAAACAAAGTAGAATTCCAACTTCAATTTGACCTCCTACAAGGAGGAGGTCAATCAAAAAGAGAGATGTTACTCAATCAAAGGTCCAACTGATCACCGCGCCTGTATTGTAAATATGCAGTTACAAATAATCCTGTTAAAGTAATAGGAATTAGACCTAAGACGATTCCAAATAGAAAAACTTCAATCATTTCGATTTGTTTTAGGGAATAAAAAGAGAGGTAAGATCTATCCCTAAATATTAATCTGAATTATCCGTGAATCTCAATGACCAGGAATTGGCAATTGACGCGGGAAGGAACCATAGAATACCTGAAATGAAATATTCTGAGAGGCTTTGATTTTGATTTTTGTAAATTGTTTATTGAATTTCAAATAAGTCGTATCTTGTTCAAACCAATAAATAGAGCTGGGGTTATAGTTGAAGCAGCCAGTAAAAACCCAAAATAACTAGTTAGAATAGGCATGAAAGAGCTAAATTAGATATGTTCTTTTACTACATATATGAATAAAACATTTACCTAAGTCTGATGGTAAGAAAAACTAATTGAAATAATTCATTTAGTTTCAATTGAAAATTCTTGATTCATCAGTCATTATAGACGGACACTAAAAAAAAAAGAAAACCTTGACTTTTTCAAAAAATTGAAAATTCTTGCATATTTTCATTTGATTTTTATTTGATTTCTTTATTTGAATTTTATTTCAGGCCAACTCGATTCAAAGAAGAGCAACTTCTATTACCCTTTTAGGTTCTATACTTTCCATATTAAAGAATCCCATCTTTGTTTTGTATTGTAGTTCCATAAGGAAAGAACTCTTGGGGAGATCTAATATAACAACAGTTGCATGGATTGTTCCAACGATCTCTTTTTTTTTCTTTTCGCAAATATTAAAAATACTAAATAGAAAAAAGAATAAAAGAATAATAAAAAAGATGAAATCTAATTCTAATATATTCATTCCAATTAACCAATGAAAAATGAAATAGTAAATAATTAAATAGATAGGGAGAGTAATAAGAATTTCCATTTCTAATAATTACTATTTAGAATAGTAATAATAGCTTTAGTTTATAAGTTCAAAGTGAAATAGTATTAGCATATTTATTCTATGAACGAACAATTACAAATTACTTGAATAAAAAGAGAGGATTCAAAAAAAGAAAACATGAACCGAACCACCAAAGGATTTTATAGATTTCACATAACATATAATGGAATCTTATGAATATAATGAGATCTTTCAATCATGATATCTCTCATTAATTATTAGAACCCATCCATTCAAGATCTTTACTTTCTATTACTTCTATTACTATGATGAATCCGCTAATAGAAACCTTACTTAATCTTATATTCTAAGGAAAATACATTTATACATAGACAAGGAAGATATAGCAATAGCATTTCCTTTCGGTAATGATATTACCTTTCATTTCAGGTAATGATTGAGGTTGCGTTGCTGCGCTAGAGGAAGGATAGCTATACTGATTCGGTCTACTCTAAATACACCTTTGGTACAAAATTGACGATCTCACAAAGATCCAGTATCAGTAGTTTTAGATTTACTGATTCCATCTTTCACGGAATCGGCCCGCCTTTTTTTTTGAACATACAAGAATTTGTGGAGCTCAGCATGTCTGGAAGCACGGGAGAACGTTCTTTTGCTGATATTATTACTAGTATTCGATACTGGGTCATTCATAGCATTACTATACCTTCCCTATTCATTGCGGGTTGGTTATTCGTCAGTACGGGTTTAGCTTACGATGTTTTTGGAAGTCCTCGGCCAAATGAATATTTCACAGAGAGCCGACAAGGG